GATTTACGTAATTGGAAGTAACCAATTAGGTTTACGACGAAACCTATAAATCGATCACTGATCCAATTTGAATACCTCGACGGGATAGACCTCAACAGAAAACTGTTGAGTAACGGCAGCAAGTGATTGAGTTCAGTAGTTCTTCATAGAAAATTATTGACTCTAGAGATATGGTAATATGGAGAAAACAAAATTGTTTGAAGCACGGACAGAACCGGAAGCGCCCCTTGTTTCAAAGAGAGGGAGACGGGTTATTCACATTTAATTTGATGGTCAGAGGCGAATTGAAAACTAAGCAGTGGTAATTATAAGAATCCCCCGGGGAAAAATAGAGGTGTCTCCTACGTTACCCGTAATATGTGGAAGTATCGACGTAATTTCATAGAGTCATTCGGTCTGAATGCTACATGAAGAACATAAGCCAGATGACGGAACAGGGAGACCTAGGATGTGGAAGATCATAACATGAGCGATTTGGCGGATTTGGATTCCTATATATCCACTCATATGGTACTTCATCATACGATTCATATAAGATCCATCCGTCTAGATATCATCATATACATCTAGAAAGCCGTATGCTTTGGAAGAAGCTTGTACAGTTTGAGAAGGGGTTTTTATTGATAAAAAAGAAGAATCTACTTCAACCGATATGCCCTTAGGCACGGCCATACATAACATAGAAATCACATTTGGAAAAGGTGGACAATTAGCTAGAGCAGCAGGTGCTGTAGCAAAACTGATTGCAAAAGAGGGTAAATCGGCCACATTAAGATTACCATCTGGGGAGGTCCGTTTGATACCCAAAAACTGTTTAGCAACAGTTGGACAAGTGGGTAATGTTGGGATAAACCAAAAAATTTTGGGTAAAGCGGGATCTAAGTGTTGGCTAGGTAAGCGTCCTATAGTAAGAGGGGTAGTTATGAACCCTGTAGACCATCCGCATGGGGGCGGTGAGGGGAGAGCCCCAATTGGTAGAAAAAAACCCATGACCCCTTGGGGTTATCCTACACTTGGAAGAAGAAGTAGGAAAAAGAAGAAATATAGTGATAATTTTATTCTTCGTCGCCGTAAATAGGAATATTTAAACTTTTAGAATTGGGCGAACGACGGGAATTGAACCCGCGCATGGTGGATTCACAATCCACCGCCTTGATCCACTTGGCTACATCCGCCCCTTACATTTACAAAAAAGGAGTTATCCGATATGGCACGTTCACTAAAAAAAAAAAGCCTTTTGTTGCTAATTATTTATTAAGTTAAAGTATTTCCAAAAAATTTCCTTTTTTCCATTGATTGATATATTATGTCTAATATATCAATCAATGGAAAAATTCTTATGTGAATAAAACATAATTGAATTAAACAACAAAGACTAGAAACACTAAATGCATTATGAGTTTAATATTTCTATTTTATATTCATATGCACTAAAAGAGAAGTATTATCCGTTTACAGATGGAGCTTCAACAGCAGCTAAGCTAGGTCTTGAAATATTATCCGTTTGAAGTAGTATCATAATAAATAAAAAATGAATAGTCATTTTTATTCATCATCTATTTATGGAAGTCATTTATGAATGTAGGTAATCTATGGAGGATATAACATGAAACCAAAAAAGTTGGAGGATCTCTCGTCCAAAACCTTTAGAAGTTAAAGCTTTTGCAAGAAATCAGTGTATATCCTTCAAAGCCCGAAAAGTAATAGATCAAATTCGTGGACGTTCCTATGAGGATGCACTTATAATACTTGAACTCATGTCTTATCGAGCATCTTCTCTCGTTTTAAAAGTGCTTTATTCCGCAGCATCAAATGTTAGTCATAATATGGGTTTAAATAAAGCAAATTTTTATATTAGTAGAGCCGAAATGAACACGGGTCCCTTTTATAAAAAAAGGAAAGCCAGGAGCTCGAGGTCGTAGTTACACAATAAAAAAACGCACTTGTCATATAACAATTGTATTGGGAGTTAAATTAAAATAAATTTTATATGAATCTAAGATTTAGATTCATATAAAAAAATAACATATGGATCGAAAGATAATAAAATAGAAAAATATGGGACAAAAAATAAATCCACTTGGTTTTAGACTTGGTACAACTCAAAATCATCATTCCTTTTGGTTCGCACAACCAAAAAGTTTTTCTGCGGGTCTACAGGAAGATGAAAAAATACGGGATTGTATCAAGAATTATGTAAAAAAAAATATGAGAGTATCCTCTGATTTCGAAGGAATTGCCCGTATAGAAATTAAAAAAAGGATTGATTTGATACAAGTTATAATTTATATTGGATTTCCAAATTTATTAATGGAGGGTCGAACGCGAGGAATTGAAGAATTACAACTGAATGTACAAAAAGAATTAAATTCTGTGACCCGGAGACTCAACATTGCTATCACAAGAGTGGAAAAACCTTATGGACAACCAAAGATTCTTGCAGAATATATAGCTTTACAACTAAAAAATAGAGTTTCTTTTCGAAAAGCAATGAAAAAAGCTATCGAATTAACTGAACAAACAGATACAAAAGGAATTCAAATACAAATTGCAGGCCGTATCGACGGAAAAGAAATTGCACGTGTCGAATGGATTAGAGAGGGCAGAGTTCCCCTACAAACTATTCGCGCTAAGATAGATTATTGTTCCTATACAGTTCGAACTATATATGGAGTATTAGGCATAAAAATTTGGATATTTGTAGACAAATAATAGTATACTAATAAAAAAAAAGCCTTTTTTTTTGTCTTACTATTAGAAAAAAAAAAAAGCTTTTTTTCCCGTTCAATCAAAAATACACAAAAAATATTAATTTTATTTCTATAAGGTTTAATAAAAATTAGATTGACTATTTTATTTGGTGAAATTGCTATGCTTAGTGTGTGACTCGTTGTTTTTTCTTTAGAGTTGGGATTAAAAAAAACTACACTATGGAACTATAAACTAATAACCAACTTATGGCTTCGTATTATCAAGATCCCACAAAGCAGTCACTATACGATATATTAATTGTGTAGTTGTAGCAACTGAAACATAATTTCATAAAAAAAAAGGATTATGATAAATCCAATTATATGAAGGTTTGTGAAGATAAAGGGATGTTAATAAAAGGGAGGATGATAGAAAGAGAGAAAAAGAATAGCAATGATATAATAGAATTCCAATATGTATGGTTTATGAATAATCTCATAAAAAGCAATGTGATAAAGCGTCAATACGGATAGGAAAACAAAGTAAAGAGCCCGAGTTAATAGAAACTGAGGATATTGACTCAGAAACTCATTTAGTTAGTAGCTCCATTGCAGAGTTCAGGCCTAATCATTAATAGAGAAGCTATAGGAACGACGGAACCCATGAATACATAAGATTCCATAGAATGGAATCCTAATCATTCGTTGGGAGGGATGGCGGAACGAACCAGGAACCCATTTATTATAAATGGTCATAGTATGGATTGACCCCTACAAATGAAGCAGAAAAGAGTTAATATTCGCCCGCGAACTCTTTTTTATTTATTATATAATTTTGGGTAATTTGATAAAGGTAAAAAAAAAAAGTATATGGCTAACTATAATCTAACAATTTTCTAGAATATTTATAAATATATATATAGATATATATATATAATAAATAATGTAATAAATAAGGTTCCCCATATAACAAATTTATAAAAAAATAGAGTTAACATTATTTACAAATAAACAGGTATTTGTATTGAAACTAAAAGTGTACCGATAATAGTCATATTATCCCCTTTTTTTAGTCGTGAGGAGCTGGATGAGAGGAAACTCTCACGTCCAGTTCTGTAGTAGAGATGGAATTGAGAAATAACCATCAACTATAACCCAAAAAGAACCAGATTTCGTAAACAACATAGGGGAAGAATGAAAGGAATATCTTCACGGGGCAATCGTATTTGTTTTGGAAGATACGCTCTTCAGGCACTTGAACCCACTTGGATTACAGCTAGACAAATAGAAGCTGGACGAAGAGCAATGACACGATATGCGCGCCGTGGTGGAAAAATATGGATACGTTTATTTCCCGACAAACCCGTTACAGTAAGACCCACAGAAACACGTATGGGTTCAGGTAAGGGGTCTCCCGAGTATTGGGTATCCGTTGTTAAACCAGGTCGAATAATTTATGAAATGAGTGGAGTATCAGAAACTGTAGCCAGAGCTGCTATGTCAATAACTGCGTCCAAAATGCCTATACGAACTCAATTTGTTATTGCACGGTAAGGATGTATAACTAAAGGGATCTTGGATATGAAAAATACGATAAGAAAGATTTCTTTTTTTTTTTTTTTTTACACATAATATTTCTTTTTTTCCTTAACTCTTTACACTGAAAGAGCAAAAAAAAAATAACGATATGATCCAACCTCAGACCCTTTTAAATGTAGCGGATAATAGTGGGGCTCGGCAATTGATGTGTATTCGGGTCTTAGGAGCTAGTAATCGACAATATGCTCATATTGGTGACATTATTGTTGCTGTAATCAAGGAAGCAGTGCCCAATATGCCTCTAGAAAGATCAGAAATAATTAGAGCCGTAATTGTACGTACACGTAAAGAACTCAAACGTGACAACGGTATGATAATAAGATATGATGATAATGCAGCTGTTGTCATTGATCAAGAAGGAAATCCAAAAGGAACTCGAGTTTTTGGTGCAATTGCTCGAGAATTGAGACAGTTGAATTTCACGAAAATAGTTTCCTTAGCCCCTGAGGTATTATAATAAAATTATGATAAAGTATCCGAAATAGATCAATATGAAAAGGATCAATCTTTTAGTGGATTGTATCTCAAGTATATACTTTTAATAATGAAAAAAAAAACATGCGGATTATATCAAAATAAGAGGACAACAATTTCTCATGACTAGAGACACTATTGCCGATATTTTAACTTCGATAAGAAATGCTGATATGGACAAAAAGGAAATCGTTCGAATAACATCTACTAAAATGACTGAAAACATTGTTAAAATACTTCTAAAAGAAGGTTTTATTGAAAACGTTAGAAAACATCGTGAACATAACAAACATTTCTTGGTTTCAACCTTACCACATAAAAGGACCGGGAAAGGGATACATAAAACTATTTTAAAACGCATTAGCCGACCCGGTCTACGAATATATTCTAACTATTCACGAATTCCTAGGATTTTGGGTGGAATGGGGATTGCAATTCTTTCCACTTCTCGAGGTATAATGACGGACCGAGAAGCCCGACTACAAAAAATAGGGGGAGAACCCTTGTGTTATATATTGTAATCCTTTATCCTAATTCGATCTCTAATTTCCTATACATGAAAAAGAGAAAAAAAAGGATTATATGACTACTACTTCATTAGTTGATACTTTTAAAAGAGGGCACCCGAAATGAAAGAACAAAAATTGATTCATGAGGGTTTAATTACGGAATCCCTTCCCAACGGTATGTTCCGTATTCGTTTAGATAATGAGGATATAATTCTAGGTTATGTTTCGGGTAAAATCCGACGCAGTTTTATACGCATATTACCAGGAGATAGAGTAAAAATCGAAATAAGTCGTTATGATTCAACCAAAGGACGTATAATTTATAGACTTCGTAACAAAGATTCAAAAGATTAATTTTTTTAATATTCCCTCCGTGGGGATACAATTTGAAGTTCAAAAATGAAATAGACTTTTTTCTTTCAAAGAATAGATTAATAATTTAAAAGTGGAGAATCAGAAATATGAAAATAAGGGCTTCCGTTCGTAAAATTTGTGAAAAATGCCGACTTATTCGTAGGCGTGGACGAATTATAGTTATTTGTTCCAATCCGAAGCATAAACAAAGACAAGGCTAATCTTTCTTAAAAAGAACTTTATAAACGAAGGACCGATATAAATAAAAAAAAAGGTCAAAACATGAAATGGATATCTCCGTATATTTCTAATTCATATTTATGAGATGATAAAATATGACAAAACCTATACAAAGGATTGGTTCACGTAGGAATGGACGTATTGGTTCACGTAAAAATGGACGTAGAATACCCAAAGGAATTATTCATGTTCAGGCGAGTTTCAACAATACAATTGTAACTGTTACAGATGTACGGGGTCGGGTGGTTTCTTGGTCCTCTGCAGGTACTTCAGGATTTAAAGGTACAAGAAGAGGGACACCTTTTGCTGCCCAAGCAGCCGCAATAAATGCTATTCGTACCGTAGTGGACCAAGGTATGCAACGAGCAGAAGTCATGATAAAAGGACCGGGTCTAGGAAGAGATGCAGCACTACGAGCCATTCGTAGAAGTGGTATATTGTTAAGTTTCGTACGTGATGTAACTCCTATGCCACACAATGGATGTAGACCCCCTAAAAAAAGGCGTGTATAAAAATAGAAATGAAACGGATTTCAAGAGAAATAAATGATTCACCTATTTAAAAAAAATATATTAGTATGGTTCGAGAGGAAATAGCAGGATCCACTCGAACACTACAGTGGAAGTGTATTGAATCAAGAGTAGAGAGTAAACGTCTTTATTATGGACGTTTTATTCTGTCCCCACTTAAAAAGGGTCAAGCGGATACCATAGGGATTGCCATGCGAAGAGTTTTACTTGGAGAAATAGAAGGGACATGTATTACACGTGCAAAATTTGATAAGGTACCACATGAATATTCGACAATAGTGGGTATTGAAGAATCTGTACATGAAATTTTAATGAATTTGAAAGAAATTGTATTGAGAAGTAATCTGTATGGAGTACGAGACGCATCCATTTGCGTTAAAGGTCCAAAAAGCATAACAGCTCAAGATATCATCTCACCACCTTCTGTAGAAATAATTGACACTACACAACATATAGCTAATTTGACGGAACCCATTGATTTATGTATTGGATTACAAATTAAAAGAGATCGCGGATATCCTGTAAAATCTACAAATAATTCTCAAGATGAAAGTTATCCTATAGATGCTGTATCTATGCCTGTTCGAAATGTGAATCATAGTATTTATTCTTATGGAAATGGGAATGAAAAACAAGAGATCCTTTTTCTCGAAATATGGACAAATGGAAGTTTAACTCCAAAAGAAGCACTTCACGAGGCTTCGCGTAATTTGATTGACTTATTTATTCCTTTTCTACATGCGGAGGAGGAAAACTTTAATTTAGAAAAAAAAAAAATTACTTTACCCCTTTTTACTTTTCACGATGAACTATCTAATTTAAAGAAAAAAGAAGGAATTGCATTGAACTGTATTTTTATTGATCAATTAGAATTGCCTTCGAGGACCTATAATTGTCTCAAAAGGTCCAATATACATACATTATTGGACCTTTTGAGTAACAGTCAAGAAGATCTTATGAGAATTGAAAATTTTCGCACAAAAGATGTAAACCAGATATTAAGCATTCTAAAGAAACGATTTGCAATTGATTTACCTAAGAATAAGTTTTCTTTTTAAATCCATTGTAATTACTTCATCTTTTTTTATTTATTTTCCGCGCAAT